AAAGGGAATTCAAGTACAAATTGCAGGGCGTATCGACGGAAAGGAAATAGCACGTGTCGAATGGATCAGAGAAGGTAGGGTTCCCCTACAAACCATTCGAGCCAAAATTGATTATTGTTCCTATACAGTTCGAACTATCTATGGGGCATTAGGAATCAAAATTTGGATATTTGCAGACGAGGAATAATGGGCCTTTCGTTGTCTTTCTGTTCCATCCATCCGGCAATTGAATAAAAAATCACAAACTCGTTCATTTTTTTCCGTTCAATCAAAAAAATGAGAATTTTTTCGAATTCTTAATTCTATAGGGTTGAATAACAATTCGATTGACTCCATCTCCATATAATTGCTATGCTTAGTGTGTGACTCGTTGGTTTTTTATTTAGAGTTAGGTTAGGATTAAAAAACAAAGGGCCATCCCCTAGTATGAACTAATAACTATATAACTAATAACCAGCTCATTGCTTCGTATTATCTGGATCCAAGGAACCAGTCGCTATATGATGTATTGATCATATTGTTGTAGCAACTGAAGCATTTTTTTTTACATAAAAGAAAAATCAATCTATAAGGTTGTGAAGCAAAAACAAAGGGATATGGATAAATGGAGGGGTGAGAGAAAGAAAGAAAAAGAATAGCAATGATATATGATTCCAATATGTATGGTCTATGAACTATCTTATAAAAGGCAATGTAATAAAGCATTAATGTATTCGTCCATAATTAATAATTAGATTCGATGAATATGAATACAATTTATACGAAAAATAAAAAAGAATAAAGAGCGCCGAGTCAATAAAGACTGAGAAGATTGATTCAGGAACAAATTTTATTAGGAGCTCCATTGCAGAGTTCGGGCCTAGTCATTAATCGAGAAGCGATGGGAACGACAGAACCTGTGACTGAGGAAGATTCCCTTGAAAACGAATCCTAATGATTCATTGGGTGGGATGGCGGAACGAGCCAAGAACCAATTCATTTATTCTGATAGGTCATGGAACGCCCCTACGAATGAAAGGGATGTTGAAAGAGCAAATATTCGCCCGCGAAAGCCTTACTGGATTGCTAAGTTTTGGGCAATTCAATAAAAATAAATAAAATAAAGGTAAAAATAAATGAAGATTCATTAATTATAAAATGGAATTTCTCATTTTATTTTATTCCTACGTGTACGTGACAGATTATATCTCAAAAAATTCCATGATTCATTATTCATTCAATTCAAAATATATACAATATTATTGAATCGTTTCATTCGCGAGGAGCTGGATGAGAAGAAACTCTCATGTCCAGTTCTGCAGTAGAGATGGCATTGAGAAACAACCATCAACTATAACCCCAAAAGAACCAGATTTCGTAAACAACATAGAGGAAGAATGAAGGGAATATCTTATCGAGGCAATCGAATTTGTTTCGGCGGATACGCCCTTCAGGCACTTGAACCCGCTTGGATCACATCTAGACAAATAGAAGCGGGGCGACGAGCCATGGCACGATATGCGCGTCGTGGTGGAAAAATATGGGTACGTATATTTCCAGACAAACCTGTTACAGTAAGGCCTACCGAAACACGTATGGGTTCGGGGAAAGGATCTCCCGAATATTGGGTATCCGTCGTTAAACCGGGTCGAATACTTTATGAAATGGGTGGAGTATCAGAAATTGTAGCCAGAGAAGCTATTTCTATAGCTGCGTCCAAAATGCCTATACGAACTCAATTCGTTATTGCGGGATAGGGATATGGAACGAAAGGAAAGGGGCCTTGTGATGAAAAAACCGCAGTTTTTTTATTTCTGGACAAACAATCTTTCTTCTTTTTTTCTTCGCCCTTTAGTTAGTTAGCATTGAAAGAAAAAAGAGAAAAATAATAAGAATGATATGATTCAACCTCAGACCTATTTAAATGTAGCGGACAACAGCGGGGCTAGAGAATTAATGTGTATTCGAATCATAGGAGCTAGTAATCGCCGATATGCTCATATTGGTGACGTTATTGTTGCTGTAATCAAAGAAGCAGTTCCCAATATGCCTCTACAAAGATCAGAAGTGATCAGAGCTGTAATTGTACGTACATGTAAAGAACTCAAACGTGACAATGGTATGATAATACAATATGATGACAATGCAGCAGTTGTCATTGATCAAGAAGGAAATCCCAAAGGAACTCGAGTTTTTGGTGCGATCGCTCGGGAATTGAGACAGTTGAATTTTACTAAAATAGTCTCATTAGCTCCTGAGGTATTATAAATAGATTCTAAATAAATACTAATAGATGAAAACATAATAAAACATAAAAAAAGGGAGGTTCATAGTAAGATATCTGAACTGAATTAGATTCCATTAATTAGTAGAATGCATTAGTAGATTGTTTCTCACGCATATACCTTTAATAATTCATGAAAAAAAAAGAGTAGAGCATGCTGATTATATAAAAACCCGGAGGCACCAATAATTATAGTTCATCATGGGTAGGGACACTATTGCCGAAATAATAACTTCTATACGAAATGCTGACATGGATAAAAAAGGAACGGTTCGAATAGCATCTACAAATATCACTGAAAACATTGTTAAAATACTTCTACGCGAAGGCTTTATCGAAAATGTGAGAAAACATCGAGTAAGCAAGAAATATTTCTTGGTTTCAACTCTGCGACATAGAAGGAATAGAAAAGGGCCATATAGAACTGTTTTAAAACGTATCAGCCGACCCGGCCTACGAATCTATTCCAACCATCAACGAATTCCTAGGATTTTAGGAGGAATGGGTATTGTAATTCTTTCGACTTCTCGAGGTATAATGACAGACCGAGAGGCTCGACTAGAAGGAATCGGGGGAGAAATTTTGTTATATATATGGTGATCTTTATGATCTACGAATTGCATCCGTAGGAAAACTTCCTATTTTTTTTTGAAAAAAGAGGAAAGGTTGTCTAATATCACTCCTACTCCATGAGTTGATAATTAAAGGGGTTACCTGGAATGAAAGAACAAAAATGGATTCATGAAGGTTTAATTACTGAATCACTTTCCAATGGTATGTTTCGGGTTCGTAGTGACTTTTCAACATTCCTCTCGTTCGGATACAATCGGAGGTTCCAAATTTCAAGAGACTTATTTTCTTTTCTTCGAAGGAGTAGATTCCAAATTTAAATAAAATTAAGGAGAAACAATGAAAATTAGGGCGTCCGTTCGTAAAATTTGTGAAAAATGTCGACTGATCCGCAGGCGGGGACGAATTATAGTAATTTGTTTCAACCCGAGGCATAAACAGAGACAGGGATAAATTTTTTATTAAAAGAGACTCTCCAAAGGACTCAATACACAAACAAATAAAGGACCCATTTTGACATGAAAATAAAATATACGTATATTTCTGACTCATATTTAGGAGATGATAAAATATGACAAAAACCATAACAAGAATTGGCTCACGTAAGAGTGGGCGCATTAGTTCACGTAAGACTGGACGTCGAATACCAAAAGGGGTTATTCATGTTCAAGCAAGTTTCAACAATACCATTGTAACAATCACAGATATACGGGGTCGGGTTGTTTCTTGGTCCTCCGCCGGTACTTGCGGCTTCAAGGGCACAAGAAGAGGGACGCCGTTTGCTGCCCAAACCGCAGCCGCAAACGCTATTCGTACAGTAGTAGATCAGGGTATGCAACGAGCAGAAGTTATGATAAAGGGTCCTGGTCTTGGAAGAGATGCAGCACTACGAGCCATTCGTAGAAGTGGTATACTATTAAGTTTTGTCAGAGACGTAACCCCTATGCCACATAATGGGTGTAGGCCTCCTAAAAAAAGGCGTATATAGAAATAAGAATTGAGAATTGAACGAATTTCAAGAGAAAGAAATGATTAAATGATCGGATCAAATAATATGACTATGTTTCGAGAAGAAGTAGCAGTATCTACTCGGACACTACAGTGGAAGTGTGTTGAATCAAGAGAAGACAGTAAGCGTTTTTATTATGGACGTTTTATTCTGTCTCCGCTTATGAAAGGTCAAGCTGATACAATAGGCATTGCGATGCGAAGGGCTTTGCTTGGAGAAATAGAAGGAACATGTATTACACGCGCAAAATCTGAAAAGATACCACATGAATATTCTACCATAGAAGGTATTGAAGAATCCGTACATGAAATTTTAATGAATTTGAAAGAAATTGTATTGAAAAGTAATCTGTATGGAACTCGCGACGCATCTATTTGCGTCAAGGGTCCTGGATATGTAACTGCTCAAGACATCATCTCACCACCTTCTGTGGAAATCGTTGATACTACACAGCATATAGCTAGCCTGACGGAACCAATTGATTTTTGTATTGGATTACAAATCGAGAGTAATCGAGGATATCGTATGAAAACACCAAATAACGCTGAAGAAGGAAGTTATCCAATAAATGCTGTATTCATGCCTGTTCGAAATGCAAATCATAGTATTCATTCTTATAGTAATGGGAATGAAAAACAAGAGATACTTTTTCTCGAAATATGGACGAATGGAAGTTTAACTCCTAAAGAAGCACTTTACGAAGCCTCCCGTAATTTGATTGATTTATTTATTCCGTTTCTACATGCAGAAGAACAAGATAAAAATGTAGAGGACAATCAAAATAGGGTTAGTTTACCCTTTTTCACTTTTCATGATGGATTGGATAAACTAAGAAAAAAAAAAGAAATCGAATTGAAATGTTTTTTTATTGACCAATTAGAATTGCCTTCGAGGACCTATAATTGCCTCAAAAGGTCCAATATACATACATTATTAGACCTTTTGAATAAGAGTCAAGAAGATCTTATGAAAATTGAACATTTTCGCATAGAAGATGTAAAACAGATATTGGTCATTATACAAAAACATTTCGTAATTGATTTACCTAAGAATAAGTTTTTTATTTGTTGAAGTCCATTGGAATGATTTCATCTTTTTTTTTTGCTTAAATTTATTCAGCACGATCCGTATATTATATTAAATATAGATTCAGAATTA